CCTAATTAAGAATTCCTAATTAAGAAACCTCTATTAACAAGATAAAAGTAACAAGATAAAAGAGCGAATTCTTTTTCCGCGAAATTAAATTGGGCAGGATAAATAATAAATAAAACGAATTTCATGTTCTTCCTTTCGTATTATATTATAATATAACGAATTTTGGAAGAATTTATAAGCGGAAGAAACTCTTTATTCTTTATTAAAAATTTATTAAAAAATGAAAATTAAATAAAAATTATGAAATTCAAGTTATAAGACAAGAAAAAGATAATAAAAGAAGAATAACAAACAGGTGGATTATCATACATATATTTCATGTAGAAAAATGAATAAGTCCATTTAGTTAGTTCTAGATTCCTTGCACTTTATTATATATACTCACTTAGATATACTTAGTATAATTATATAGAAATTGTAATAATTTTAAGAGATCTTTCTATTTAAGATATCTTTTTAACAATATAATATAGCGATAATAAAGAAAAAGATTTATATAACAATAAATAAATAAATTTATATAACAATAAATAAATAATAGGTACAAATATTAAATCGAGGTGCCCATTCTATGACAATTCTCAACAACTTACCCTCCATTTTTGTGCCTTTAGTGGGCTTAGTATTTCCGGCAATTGCAATGGCTTCTTTATCTCTTCATGTTCAAAAAAACAAGATTTTTTAGATCTGATGGGGACAAATTTCATCTATGTTTTTTTTTTCAAGACTTAGACTTGGATCATAACACAGATATCTATGATCATAACACCCATATCTATTCAGTATAATATGGTATAACTTGTGGCTTCTTTCAAAGATAAAAGAAAGGGTTCTTATGCAGGCGTAAACGTAAATATGATATATGAGTAAACGAGCCTTTTGAAAATAAATCGAGATTGGGGCGGATGCCTGAAATAGAAAGAAATGCAAAGCCCATGTAGCTATATATGTGTAGATAAGGGATCATATGGGGGGCTCCTATTATTTTACTTTTAGATCTAACGAATTGCTTCGAAAGATTCACATCAGAATAGTGCAAGTTGATGAAAGTTCCTTCGGAAACAAAAAAACGTAAAGTCAAATTCATTTTGGCCAGTCTCCCACTTCCAATAAAATGCAACTAGATCTAGTATGAGTTGGCGATCAGAACATATATGGATAGAACTTATAGCGGGGTCTCGAAAAATAAGTAATTTCTGCTGGGCCATTATACTTTTTTTAGGTTCATGGGGGTTTTTATTGATTGGAATTTCCAGTTATCTTGACAGAAATTTGATATCTTTATTCCCGTCTCAGCAAATCATTTTTTTTCCACAAGGAATCGTGATGTCTTTCTATGGGCTCGCCGGTCTATTTATTAGCTCTTATTTGTGGTGCACAATTTCGTGGAATGTAGGTAGTGGTTATGATCGATTCGATAGAAAAGAAGGAATAGTGTGTATTTTTCGTTGGGGATTCCCAGGAAAAAATCGTCGCATCTTACTCCGACTCTTTATGAAAGATATTCAGTCTATCAGAATAGAAGTTAAAGAGGGTATTTATGCTCGGCGTGTACTTTATATGGAAATCAGAGGCCAGGGGGCCATTCCTTTGACTCGTACTGATGAGAATTTGACTCCACGAGAAATTGAGCAAAAAGCAGCGGAATTGGCCTATTTCTTGCGTGTACCAATTGAAGTATTTTGAAAAGAACTGAAGCACTTTTCTTAGCAGGAGGTAAAAAACCCCAAAATCCTCTTTTTTTTTCAATAACATAACCTAACTGAAATTTCTTCATAATACTGATGAACCAAAGAAGACGTATATTCTATATACGGAAAACGGAAAAATTAGAAAACGAAACTTTTTTTGTCCGCAATTTTTTTTTATTCGTATGTAAATTCACTAAATTCAAGGACTAACCAATAACTCACAAATAAAAAAGAGGGAATAGATTCGTGGGTTCGAAGCTTTCTATTCTAATTCTAATATTAGAATAGAACTTATGCTTGATAGAAATATTAGATCGTATAGAGTTGACGAATGAAGCGTATTCATTAAAAATTCACAGACGAAAAAATGGAAAAAAAAACATTCATTCCCCTTCTATATCTTACGTCTATAGTATTTTTGCCCTGGTGGGTCTCTTTTTCATTTAATAAAAGTCTGGGATCTTGGATTATTAATTGGTGGAATACTAGTCAATCCGAAACTTTTTTAAATGATATTCAAGAAAAGAGTATTCTAGAAAAATTAATAGAATTAGAGGAACTCTTCCTGTTGGACGAAATGATAAAGGAATACCCCGAAACACATCTACAAAAGTTTCGTATCGGAATCCACAAAGAAACGATCCAATTGATCAAGATGCACAACGAGGATCGTATCTATACGATTTTGCACTTATCGACAAATCTAATCTGTTTCGTTATTCTAAGTGGTTATTCTCTTTTAGTTAATGAAGAACTTATTATTCTTAATTCTTGGGTTCAAGAGTTCATATATAACTTAAGCGACACAATAAAAGCCCTTTCTATTCTTTTATTAACCGACTTATGTATAGGATTCCATTCACCCCACGGTTGGGAACTAATGATTAGCTCTTTCTACAAAGATTTTGGATTTGCTCATAATGATCAAATTATATCTGGACTTGTTTCCACCTTTCCAGTCATTATCGATACAATTTTTAAATATTGGATCTTCCGTTATTTAAATCGTGTATCTCCGTCACTTGTAGTGATTTATCATTCAATGAATGACTGAAAAAGGATCCACCGATCCAATTAGAATTTTGTTATTTTGTCCATAAGTAAAATAAAACATTCAAAATCTTACCTTTTCTTACTTTTTTTTATACACTTCTTTTTTCTATACATCCAAGGGATTTGGATTCCTCCTATATTTTAGTCAAAATTTTTCAGTAAATAGCAGCATCGTGGATAGGGAACTATCCTAGCGACCTACCTAATTTTATTGTAGAAATTTTCGGGATCAACGACTGGACCATGCAAACTAGAAAGACCCTTTCTTGGATAAAGGAAGAGATTACTCGCTCCATTTCCGTATCGCTCATGATATATATAATAACTGGGGCATACATTTCAAATGCATATCCCATTTTTGCACAGCAGGGTTATGAAAATCCGCGCGAAGCAACTGGTCGTATTGTATGCGCCAATTGTCATTTAGCTAATAAGCCCGTGGGTATTGAGGTTCCACAAGCGGTACTTCCTGATACTGTATTTGAAGCAGTTGTTCGAATTCCTTATGATATGCAACTGAAACAAGTTCTTGCTAATGGTAAAAAGGGAGCTTTGAATGTGGGGGCTGTTCTTATTTTACCCGAGGGGTTTGAATTAGCCCCTCCTGATCGTATTTCGCCAGAGATGAAAGAAAAGATAGGTAATCTGTCTTTTCAGAGTTATCGCCCCGCTAAAAAAAATATTCTTGTGATAGGTCCCGTTCCTGGTCAAAAATATAGTGAAATCACCTTTCCTATTCTTTCTCCGGACCCTGCTACTAAGAAGGATGTTCACTTCTTAAAATATCCCATATACGTAGGCGGGAACAGGGGAAGGGGTCAGATTTATCCCGACGGGAGCAAGAGTAACAATACGGTTTATAATGCTACAGCAGCGGGTATAGTAAGCAAAATCATACGAAAAGAAAAAGGGGGATACGAAATAACCATAACAGATGCGCCGGAGGGGCGTCAAGTGATTGATAATATCCCCCCAGGACCAGAACTTCTTGTTTCAGAGGGTGAATCCATCAAACTCGATCAACCATTAACAAGTAATCCTAATGTGGGCGGATTTGGTCAGGGGGACGCAGAAATAGTACTTCAAGACCCATTACGTGTCCAAGGTCTTTTGTTCTTCTTGGCATCTGTTATTTTGGCACAAATCTTTTTGGTTCTTAAAAAGAAACAGTTTGAGAAGGTTCAATTGTCCGAAATGAATTTCTAGATTACGAATTTATCAACATCAAGTTCTTATCTTTTCTTAATTTCTTAAAAATCTGAATTTCTTAAAAAGAAGAAAATTTTTGTTGGAAATTCTGTATGATAAAAAAATTGTGAAAAGACTTTTGTTTTGCTTTTGTTTCTATTTTTTTTTTACCGGATTAGGGGAATTACTTGTACCACACTTCTATATTTAGTATGTATATTGGTAAGAAGACTATTTGACTTTATTCTTTTTTTTTTTTTAATCTAAATTGGAGTGGTGCGATTATGTCACTATTCACCGATTTCGCTGTGATACAATGTATCCATAGCTTTTTTTCTATTCTAATAGAATCAAATTCGACTAGATACTAAGACTAAGCATAAGATAACTAAGCGGAAAAGAAAAGGTTAAATGAGGGAACAAAATATTATAGGAGATACTCTTGTATTTGTCTTTCTAGTCTTCGACACAAGAAAAGGGACTTTCCACACCCTTTCTTGTGTCGAAAAAATAATAATTTTTGCTACCATTCATCAAAGATTCCTATTCTTCATTTCTATTTTTTCCAAGTTTATCAGAATCTGCTTTTCGGTTTTATACGTATAAATTCTATTTTTTATGTAAAAAAAAAAAATAGAAATAAGAAATATAATATATATATTATGTGATCCATGTGATCCAGGAAAAGGAAATGGAGCAATTTCTTCTTTCTTCTAAAAGTATCGATAGATAAGATACTGTCGAGAAAAATATTCTGAATCAATTAATGAAGTTATTTTTTTACAAGCACCACCCATAAAAAAGTGTAATGGAGTTTTTTGAAATATTTGAAATATCAGAAGAATGGAGAATTCGTTTTGTAATTTTGTAATAAAGTATTATGATTATTAAGAACTCAGCGGCGCCCCCTTTTTTCTGTCTGATTTGATGGGGGTGCCGTTGAGTTCTTACGCTTTCATGTCTACAACTCAGTTCATCCTATTACTACAGGGATGAACCCAACCCGGAATAGGAGCCATAAAAGAAAATACCTATTAAACCGATCACAGGAATACCAGTTACAGTACC